TAAAATATTTTCAGGAACAAGCAAATCATAATGATTTTTGTCTCTATTTCCAGTTATCTTTTGATGATGCCTTGGAATGGATTCATCAAAATCCTTCTTATCAATATATCTTTGCTCTCGGTATCTTTGATTAGTTTGATGCCTACTATTATGAACTAATGAAATACCTATAGTTTGATACATAATAAACTGTCCATCATTTTTTACAGATAGACGAAGGGGTTCGATAATTAATACCCCCCTTTTCATCAATTCCGTAAGAGTTAAATTCTTCTGAATTAGCATTATATCCAGATTTATTTCCTTATTCTGAATAGAGGATATAGTCATTTTTCTTGAATTTTTCAGTCTAAGCAGGAGACAATATACTTTGATATTATTGATCATTCTTTGATTCAAAGCATCATCCCATCTCAATTGAAAAAGTAAATATTTTTTCAGAAAGAAATCTAGTTCTGCTTCCGTATTGCTCTTGTATTGTTTTTTCTTTTTACGTTTTTTCATGTCTGATTCCGAATAATCTTCTTCAATATCTTTTTGTTGATTTGAAAGAGCAGATACAAGATTTCCTTGGTTTTGTGCATTTGATCTAAGATCTCTTTGGCCTGCGGATTCTTTTTGATTTTTATTCTTTAATTCAAAATATTTTTTTTCATTTGATGGTCTAACCCCTTTTTGCTTTCTATTGATATTTTTATTTTCATTTATATTCAAATTTAAGAAAAGTAATTTGCTTGGTATAAACCACGGTTTCATTTTATATGCATTATAAAGAAGTACAAGGTCTGGGAAGAACCAAAGTTCCATATTCGATATGGGACGACTTAGTATTTCTTCATTCATTCCCATCCAATCAAAAAAAGATCTTTTTTGATTGGGTGAATTGATTTCTTGATCTTGATGAATTGTAAGATAAAAAAGATCTTTTTTATCAATTTTATCAATTATTTGATAATTAAAATTAACAGTCCCGGTCTTAGTATTTTTATTACTGTTAGTATTGATCTTGATCCAGTCCTCAATATCGATTTTATTTCGAAGACAAAAATTGATAATTTTCCAATCAAAATATTTTCTATCCGGATTTTTTTCCATATACATAATATCATTTTTTTCTAGATAATTATTGATAGGGATATCCCATAGTATATCATATAATTTGTCTTTATATATGTTGTAATTATAAGAATTTTCTTGATTCTTATTTACTTGGAATGGCGATACATAAATATATGAGTCTTTCTTATTTTCATAATTAATAAATTTATAAGATAAAAGATTATATCTATAGTATTTTTGAAAATTCTCTTTTTGATTTAGTAATGAATATACTTCGTAATCATTTTTTTTTTTGTAATGAATTAATTGGTTTTTTTCATATGAATCCTCTTTGTTTAAATCTTGATTTTGATTTGGATGCCATTGATTGATTCTATTTCGCCCGTTTTGTGCTAGTAATGTAGACCATCTAATCTGAGATAAATCGTATTGATAATGACTTCTTAACCAGTTTTTCCATTGATGTATTCCAGAATTCGGAAGTTTCTTATGTCTTAATTCAGAATGAATTATTCTTTGTGTTCCAAAATAATCTTTTATTGAAGTCTTAAGACAAAAAGGCGTTCCACGATATTGAAGAATAGGTCTTAACTTATACAAGTTAAGAATTTGGGTTTGTGATAATTTGTAAAATACATAGGCTTGTGACAAGGAGGATAAGTCGAAAAAATTCTGTGAATTCTTATTACTAATATGAGAAAGTGACTTTTTTATAGTCGAAATAAAGTGAATTGTATTTTGATTTGTTTTATTGATTCTTTCTTGATTTGTTTTATTATTGTAAATGGATTTATTAAAATTTTTTTTTGTTGATTCAAGAAAAAGTTGTATATTAATTACGGGAATCTTAAGGATAGATAAAAGCATATCGATGTATATCTTTTCAATGAAAAATTTTATAAAATAATGTGATTTACGGATTAATCGAGCACTTCTTCTTTTTAATCTTTGCCAAATATTTTTTTGTGGTTCGAATCTTTTAGCATTATAACTTGTCTTATTAGGACTAACATTTTTTCCTGGAATCACTTTTTTTTTCTCTTTTGTAATTCTTTCTATTTGATTTCTAATTGTGCTTGTTCTATTACTCATATCCTTCATTTTTTTTTCGGTCAGTAAATAATTTGTCCAATCTGTAGATCGAATTCGACGAAAGGATTCATGAATTATCTGATTATGGGTTATAGAATCTTTTTCTTTTTTAGTTTCGTTTAATTTATTTATTTCTCTTAGTCGAAATAATAGAATTGGATTTACTTTTGATAATTTTTTTTTTATTTTTTTAAAAAAAAGGATTCCTTTGATAATCCATTTTTTTGGTTTTTTTATGATATTTAGAAATAATTTTGTTCTTTCTTTTAAAACTTTTAGAACTCCAAAATACTTCTTTTTCAATTTTTTCAATTTTCCTATTTTTTTTTGGAGTTTCTTAAAAATGGGT